TTTGCAGTTACTGGTTGGTGTTTCGGGCGCTTATCCCCGTCTTCTTTCCTGTAAAGAAAGATCCTGCCCTTGAGCAATACAGTCCTACCGTCCGACTTCCCTTCCAGCTCTTCTTGTTCGATACCGCTTCCCCTCCTTGTAAATATCCTCTCTTACCGCTCTTATGGATCAATCGGTCGAGCTGTATCGGTCAACTGTAGGAAACTGGCCAATTGCTGTCAATTGGTATCAACCACGAATCTTTTGTTTGCTTTGTTTACAGCTGGCCTGGTCTTATTTAAATAGGAGTTCGCTAGCTCAATCAGTGCGCTGGAGTTCCGTCCTTTAAGCCAGGGAAGCGCTCTTCGGGCTGAGGTACCGAAAGCAATCCGATCTTTAAATCCGGAAAGACAACCAATCAATCAGAGGAAAAGAAGGGATTTCTTAGTTCCTTGAATCATTGCACTTAAAGTGGATCCGAGTATCGAAAACAATACAATCAGCTATTGGTTTTCGCTTAGCAAGCCATGTAATCATTGAATATCCCGTTCATATCCCGCACCCGCGGTTCATTCACTTTCCTTCGGCATGTTCTTCAATGCGTTGTAATAAGAATCATTCTAAAACAGCTTACAGGTTGAACAGCGTATAGCAACATAACACACGGGAGATATTTAAAATAACGGTATTTAACCCACTTGTAGTACGTAATATAGGGATTCATCCATGTTAAAAGCACTAAACATCTTTCATTCCGCTCAATCTTATTTATCTGTACATAGAATCAATGAGTTGATTATACTACATTTACTTGCTATAGATTATGTGGGCGGATCATCTGCTTTCGAGTGTTCTTGTTTGCGGTTGAAAGCCATACTTGGCTTTCAACTTGTGCTTGTTATGTATCTATCTTTGTTATTTTTGATCTATTTTTTCTGCTTATTGATCCGGATCTAGGTCTTTTCTCACGTAGGTCTGGATTTAACCTCATTCTTCCCCCTTCTCTCGACTGTCGTGGGAGGGCAAGCGCTTCCTCTTCCGGACCCCGCCGGCCCATCGAAAGAATTGTGGAATGATAGATATAAGAGAAAGGTTGGGTTGCATTTAGAAAGGATCTTTCTCTTTAACTAGAAATATTATAAGAAAGCGTAAAAAAGAAAGGTTTTGATTCGACCTGATTAAGAAAAAAAAATAGCTTTCTCCGCGTCAGGCTGTTGATGTTGTTGCTTGTACTTTTCATTTTATGTCGAGATTGGGTTGGTGTTCAGTGTACCTTAGTACAAGATCGAAAAGAATTCCATTTCCTGTGAGATGCCCAAAGATTCCCATGTCTTTCTTGGTTGGACCAACCCAACCGTCGATTTCTTACAAGTCTTTCTTCTTTTTTAGAGCAAGAAGCGGAACTACAGGTTATGAAAGAAATTGAAAGTGTTTTTTACGATTACGCCCAACAGCCCACTTGAGCAATTTGCCATTCTCCCATTGATTCCTATGAATATAGGAAACTTGTATTTCTCATTCACAAATCCTTCTTTGTTTATGCTGCTAACTCTCAGTTTGGTCCTACTTCTGGTTCATTTTGTTACTAAAAACGGAGGAGGAAACTCAGTACCAAATGCTTGTCAATCGTTGGTGGAGCTTATTTATGATTTCGTGCCGAACCTCGTAAACGAACAAATAGGTGGTCTTTCTGGAAATGTGAAACAAAAGTTTTTCCCTCGCATCTCGGTCACTTTTACTTTTTCGTTATTTCGTAATCCCCAGGGTATGATACCTTATAGCTTCACAGTTACAAGTCATTTTCTCATTACTTTGGGTCTCTCATTTTCCATTTTTATTGGCATTACTATAGTGGGATTTCAAATAAATGGGCTTCATTTTTTAAGCTTCTCATTACCCGCAGGAGTCCCACTGCCGTTAGCACCTTTTTTAGTACTCCTTGAGCTAATTTCTCATTGTTTTCGCGCATTAAGCTCAGGAATACGTTTATTTGCTAATATGATGGCCGGTCATAGTTCAGTAAAGATTTTAAGTGGGTTCGCTTGGACTATGCTATGTATGAATGATCTTTTATTTTTTATAGGAGATCCTGGTCCTTTATTTATAGTTCTTGCATTAACCGGTCCGGAATTAGGTGTAGCTATATCACAAGCTCATGTTTCTACGATCTCAATCTGTATTTACTTGAATGATGCTATAAATCTCCATCAAAGTGGTTATTTATTTATAATTGAACAAAAGCGAGGAGCGAAGCGAGCTACACCCACTATACTACCGAACCCGAACCCCAGTGATACAATAGATGACTGATGATAACCGAAAACAAGAGAAAGGGGAGTGGAGGGCCAATCTGAGTAGTGAAAAGGTAGTGAAAGGGTAAGCGGAATCACCGTGATTTATGAGGGAAGTGGGGAATGTGCTGTATGAGGTGGGGAATAGGTTGCATAAGGTAAAAAAAGAGGTCTGGGCAGGAAGAATCTCATGGAAGAGTAGAGTGGAAGCACGAAATCGGCACAACATCTATTTTACAGACGGTATTGAAACTGCGAGGGACCGTCCGTTAGTCAATGTCGGCAAGTCCCGATACGTTTGAAGTAGGAAAGGCTAGTTTGGTCAAATCAAAATTGCAATAGCAAGCAAGACGCCCACTGGGAAGGTAGAGGGTTTACTTTTAGCTTTTGTTTTCCTCCATTCTAGGAGGTTAGAACCACAACTAAAGAAGACTTTTCCGGACAGGATAGGGGCTACTTCCATCGACACAGAAGAGGAAATTGGGGTCACAGATCAGCGTAGACTTAAAAAAAGCAGTTTTTCAACACCGCACGACCAAGAGTTGGGGAAACTCAGTACTTAGGATTTAATTCTCGGGAAGTTAGACTTGCCTCATCTACGGGGAAAAATGTGCTGATTTAGCCGCCTACTCAGATTCACTTCCCGACATAAGGGGCAGTGACCTCGCCCCTAGAGAAGTCGGTCAGTCATTACATCGCTCGATCGATCGTTCCATTCGCGAGGAATAATCAGTGGATAGGCATTTCGGAGCAAAAAAATATTCTTTCGCTTAAGGACCAAATGCTGCTTCCAAGCAGGTTCATTGAGCAACCGAAGCCAGCGCGTCTATAGATTCCGCATTGCCCCTTCGCTGACCAAGGAGCAACAAGGCCGATCCGTGCACCACACATCAAATCAAACTTGGTGAGGTAGAGTCCAAACAAGAAAGGCAGCCCAAACGAAAACAAGAAGAACGAGCTGACGAAGCTCGACCGGCGCAGGTGCACAAGCGTATACCACGGGATGAATACTGACCGAGGACCTCCTTCGCCCTTGAGAAGGCCTTCCCAGCCCACAGAAAGCCTTCCTAGCCAAATAGGTCCAACGTAGCAAACTCTTTCACTAACATGTATCTCTACCTCAAATTCCCCGAATGCCCCTACCTAATAGAAAGAAAAGCCTTTGCCCATTAAAATAAAAAACGCTTCCCAGCCCTAACCTCAAGTTTTCGCCTCACTCAACCAGCCTATCCGTCATTGGACACCCAAGACGAAGGGGAACAGGGTCCGCCCAGGCTCTACGAAGTGCTCGCCCCAGCTATGAAAGCCATTTTTTAAACCAAATCTATCGTGGTCTGCTGTCCTCCCCTCATTCATAGTGGGCTCGAGGGAAACTGGTCGAGTAAATGAAAGTCTACTTCTCGCATTAAGAGAAAGAATGGGCGAGTGACTGCCTGAGTGCCGAGGGGGCGGTTCCTCTCAATGTATTATATTATAACAATCAAACTCATACAAGGAGCATCAAAAGTAAAATTAACAGGTTTGGTTTTTCCATGGCAGGTTCAAATCTCTTAAGCTAAGCTTTTTTATTCCCGATACAGTGGCACTCCTTTCATCTTTGGATCCACCAACGGGCGCATCCCACAATTCATTTGTCAACTAAGATCATTGCACCTACTTCTCTCATTCTTGATGAAACCTATTGCCAAGCGTAGTAAACGAGAAAATAAAGCATGATCCCATGTCTTTTCCACTTTCTGAAGTCTTCCGACTCAATTATAGTCCTCGGGAATCTGCAACAAGGAGGTTTTTTTTTAGAGACCCCAATTCTCTCTCTGAGACATGCAAGCCTTAGTTTTCACTTCCCTGATAAATGAGGAGAATCGCTCTTCCCTATCAAATGTGAGAAGGAATCTATAAAAGCTGCCCGCCCGTTCCTCCTTACCCTAAGGGTGTCTCACTATACAAGGTACACACAGTTCAGCAGAGTATAAACAAAGGAGATGAGCATGCATCGCTATTTCACAGAAAACCCTCCCTAGCAAATTGGATTCGTCGATAATGGACCTGAACACTGTTGAAGTCTTGGGGCTATGGAACTTACCCCACATTGGAGGAGAGAGCCTCTATTTGTCCTATCCACCAGGTTCTGCACGAAAGGGGGGCCCTTTTCTTATGAATACAATGATTCAGGGGACCCTGGAGTTATAGTGCATACTTTGCTTTCGCGTTTTCTTGCCCACGTCTACTTTAGGACAGCGAGTGCCCCCTATTTATTAGGGTCTGACTTCCATCTATTCCGCCCAAGGGCATCCAAGACAAAGTTGGCAAACCGCGTTTTGGCTTAAGTCTTATATCGCAAGCAGGCAGATTCTTCTACCCTGATCGGTTCGTATCAAGAGAGCCGCTCTCTTCAACTGGTAACCATTGGGGGTCTAATTCTGCAACAACAAAAGTGACTGGTCAACCTTTGGTTCGATAGGCTGGTGATCTCTGAATTCGATTCAGTACTCGATGATGGTATTCTTCTTTTTTCAATTCAAAACGTATTTGACTAGGTAGGAGGCTCTCTTAAGCCTGGCTCCGATAGCCGCTCTTCAAGCTGATGCGCGGTAAGATACTTTTTTTTTCTGGTGTAATTGTAATATAGTATATTCATTACAAACCCGAATTCTCGCGTTTTCCTCTATCACCCTCGTGCGGATGAGATATAGTAGCCCTTAAGCTAAGCTGTTGAGCTCAAGTTTCAGT